CATTTTTGAAAATGGAATTAAAAATCCAACAAGAACAAGGAAGAATTGTCTTCGAAGATCAAATCAATATTTGCAAATTCATCTTCATCAAAAATGTCAATCCAGAGTCTAAAAGACTAAAAGAAATAAGTAAAAAAGTAAAAAGATGAAAACTAAAACAAATCCTAAATAGACTAAGAGATAAGAAGAAATCCGACCTGCTCCTAAATATTTGATAACCTCTCCCCCAAAGAAACTTATAAGCCCAAACGTATTGGGAATTCCATCAATTCCTCGTCGATCAAAAAAATGAGTTAGTTCAGCAAATCTTCTTAAACCTACAGTCAAATATTTTTGATACAAAAAATCTATGTAACCGCGATTATATGACCAATCATAAATAAGATTAATTATTTGTTCCCAAAGCGCTATATTATTATTATGACCACCCTTAACAAATGAATTTTGTAAATTCAAGTTTTTGAAAGATGAATAACTGGGCTTATATAAAAAAAACGCTATAAATATACCACAAAAGGCTAAACCGACCGAAAAAATGGAATTTATGAAAAATTCATACCAATCTATAGAATTCGTAGGATTCGGATGTAAAAGATTTATAGACGGCTTCAACAAATTTGATAATAGATCAAACTCAATTCCACTTTGATTATAAGGAATTCCTATAATTCCAACAAGACAAGTAAACAGTACTAATATAGACATGGAAAATAGCATAGTACTGTCCGATTCGGGGGGATAAAAAAACGTATTTTGAATCCCCAAAAAGGGAATACTAAGAAAAGGGCGTATCATCTTTTTTCTATTATCAAAAACTGGATAGGTTGTAAAAAAAATCCCTTTTTCATTACTATTTGTTGATAATAATAAAGAAACCTTGTTTTTTTGAATTTCTTTTCCCCATGGGGATAGTGAATAGCAGGACCCGCTTTTTTGACCACTATAATTCTTAAAATGAACGTTTAAATGCCCCTCAAAAGTCAGTAAATAGATTCGAAACATATAAAATGCGGTTAATCCTGCTGTGAAATAAGCTAGAATTGCAAAAACCGGCGAATACAACCAACTATCATTAAGAATTTCATCTTTGGACCAAAAACAAGCGAGCGGTGGAATACCACAAAGAGAAAGCGTACCTATTAAAAAAGCAGTTTTTGTAATTGGTACATGCTTTTTCAACCCGCCCATAAGAACCATATTCTGACTTTTCTCAGGAGAATATCCAACAATAGCTTCCATTGAATGAATAATAGATCCGGATCCTAAAAACAATAATGCTTTCGAATAAGCATGAGTAATCAAATGAAATAAAGCCGCCCGATACGATCCCATTCCTAAAGCTAACATCATATAACCCAGTTGAGACATCGTAGAATAAGCCAAACTCCTTTTAATATCTTTTTGAGCAAGAGATAAAGTAGCTCCTAATAATAATGTTACTATACCTATCAAAGAAATAAAATTCATTATATGCGGTATAATTATAAAAATAGGAAGGAGGCGAGCTACAAGAAAAATACCTGCCGCGACCATAGTAGCGGCATGTATAAGCGCCGAAATAGGAGTAGGACCTTCCATCGCATCAGGTAACCATACATGAAGGGGGAATTGAGAAGACTTGGCAACTGCACCTGTAAATAAAAACAAGGCACACAACGTAAGAAATAAAAGATTGACCTCATTATTATAAACTAATTTATTTAATATTTCAAATAAATCTCGAAATTCGAAACTACCTGTTATAGCATAAAGTCCCAAAATCCCTAATAATAAACCAAAATCGCCTATACGATTCGTTACAAAAGCTTTTTGACAAGCATTCGACGCAATAGGTCGTGTGAACCAAAAACCTATTAATAGATACGAACACATTCCTACTAATTCCCAAAAAATATAAATTTGTATCAAATTTACACTAGTAACTAATCCCAACATAGACGTAGTGAAAAAACTCAAATAAGAAAAAAATCTCAAATAACCCTGATCATGATACATATAATTGTCACTATAAAAAAGAACCAAAATTCCAACCGTACTAATTAATATTACCATAATCGAAGCAAGCGAATCTATTAAGTAACCGAAGTCTAAAGAAAAATCATTAGTAATGGTCCAAGACCATACATATTGATAGAGAGAATTTTGATTTATTTGCTGAATAGATAGATAGACCGAAAGGAGCATAACTACATTTAGTAGAAAGATACTAGGAAAGGACCACATGCGTCGAAGATTTTTTGTTGCCATTGGAAAAACGATAAGTCCAACTCCTATTAACATCGGAATAGGAAGTGGAATGAGAGGTATAATCCATGAATAGGGATATGTATAGTCCATAAAAAACCTTTTGTCTTTTTTTTTTATTCTTCTTTTATTCTTATTCTGAATTATTGTTTCTCAACTCCTTCGAATATTCAGAGTAAGAAGGAAGTTAGAATAAATAGGATCAGGCTAATAGTGCAATCGAAAATGAAATAAAATTAAAAAATTAACTAAAAATACTATTTTTTCTTTATATATAATTTCTATATAAATCTATATATATATCTTTTATGTATATGTATTTTCTAGTTTTTGTTATATAATTTACTCGAATTTTATGACTAATCAAAAAAATAGTAAACTATTATTACTCTAAATAACTAACTATTTATAGTTATCTATAATAACTTATGTAAATTAATCTAAATAAATTAGCTAATTTATTTTTATAACTTAGCTAAGTTATAAAAAGGATCGTTCTACTTTCTAACGATATAAAACAATTCAATTATCATTAGATATTACGATAATTTATTCTATCCGTAGACGAAAGATTCAGAATTCCATACAACAAATATAGACAGAGTGTTTTATACATTCCTTTTTTTCCATTAACTTAAATTAATATAAAAAATAGAAAACACTAAATAATATAAAACACATGGACTTTTTTAGATTTTTAGAATTGTCGAACGCTTTGACTATACGACATTTTTCTTTCGATACCTACCATGGATCAAAATCACTGAGCAAGGATTTCTTTTTTTACCTTTGATTCTATTTTTCTTTTGATACGGATAGAAATAGAAAACAACAAAAAGAAACATAGATATATAAAAACTTCGTTATTTCTCTTTTATGGCGTGTTAGATATTTAGTTGGATTGAATGGAATCAAGATTAAATACAAAATTGAAAAATAAAATAAATGAAATTGTTTGAACTTTGAACAATAAATGTCTTTCACATTCAACTAGCTAAAAAACAGAATTGTTTTAAAATTTATTTTTTCATGGCAGTTCCAAAAAAACGTACTTCTATATCAAAAAAACATATTCGTAAGAATATTTGGAAAATAAAGGCCTATTTTACAGCGTTGAAGGCTTTTTCATTAGCGAAATCTATTTCTACGGATAATTCAAAAAGTTTTTTTGTGCAACAACCCAATAATCAAACTTATAGTAAATAAGGTACTTTTTTTTTGTAGTCTTTCACGATGGGGATTCTTATTTTCCCCATCAAGCTTCGAATAACAATTTTAATAATTGAATTACTTAATTGAATTACTTAATTGAATTACTCAATAAGAATTGAATTCGGGTAATATTTGGAGAATGTTTCGATATGGAGAAAACATTAAAATGAAAGGAATTTTTTGTCAGTAATTGAATTATTGAATTTCAATCTCGACAATTAAATAAAAAAAGCTTATTATTATTTCGAGTACGCCGCTATGGTGAAATCGGTAGACACGCTGCTCTTAGGAAGCAGTGCTAGAGCATCTCGGTTCGAGTCCGAGTGGCGGCAGGCTGTCTTTCGAAAAGAACGACAATAAGTTATATTATTATATGACAATAAGTTATATTATTATATAATAATATAAATAATAATATAATAAATAGAATTCCAGTAATATTATATTAATATAATTCCAGATTGGATTCCGTATCATTTTCTATACTTTTTTATTTGAGAATTTTTATGCTATTTTACACTTTAGAACATATATTAACTCATATATCATTTTCGATCGTTTCAATTGTAATTACAATTTTATTGATAATTTTATCGTTTGATGAAATCATAGGACTATATTATTCGTCAGAAAAGGGCATTATAGCGACCTTTTTCTGTATAACGGGATTATTAATCACTCGTTGGATTTATTCGGGACATTTCCCCTTAAGTGATTTATATGAATCACTCATTTTTCTTTCATGGGGTTTCTCCCTTATTTCTATCGTTCCATATTTTAAAAAACATCTCAATTATTTAAGTGCAATAACTTCACCTTGTACAATTTTGATACAAGGCTTTACCACTTCAGGTATTTTAACCGAAATACATCAATCGGAAATATTAGTCCCCGCTCTTCAATCCCAGTGGTTAATGATGCACGTAAGTATGATGATATTAGGCTATGCAGCTCTTTTATGCGGATCATTATTATCCGTAGCTCTTTTAGTCATTTCATTTCAAAAGATTTTGGAAAATTTCGTAAACGAGTCATTTTCATTTAACACGATCCAATATCTGGATGAGCAGCGGAATGGTTTAATAAACAACTTCTCTTGTTTAGCGAGAAATTATTACAGAGCTCAATTAATTCAACAATTAGATCAGTGGAGTTATCGTATTATTAGTCTAGGGTTTATCTTTTTAAACATCGGTATTCTTTCAGGATCAGTATGGGCTAATGAGGCATGGGGATCATATTGGAATTGGGACCCAAAAGAAACTTGGTCATTTATTACTTGGACCCTATTTGCAATTTATTTACATACTCGAACAAATACAAAAAAGGGCAAAAGTCTAAATTGCGCGATTGTGGCTTCTATGGGCTTTCTTATAATTTGGATATGCTATTTTGGGGTCAACTTATTAGGAATAGGGTTACATAGTTATGGTACCTTTAATTTTCATTAACATGAAATGAAATTGAAAAAGATTCCTACAATACAAACAGAAACAGAAAACATCTTCAAAAAAAAATTATACTAAAACAAAACCACTGAAATACTAAATTAGTAAATATTAAGTTAACGAATATAAATAATGAATAGAAGAAAAAAGAAACTCCATACTTCAGGGAAGATGTCGAGAACCATTTGAATCACTACACTAATTGATTCAAAAGGTTCTCACAACAAGAAATCCATCTAGTCCCAATTTGAATTCATTTTTACTTTAGTTTAGTTAATTTATATTTTTCATTTTCAAATTGCAAAACGAAAAAGAAAGAATAGGATTAAATTTAATCCTTAATTCTTTCGTATTTTATTCATGAAAACTATCGATAAAAATATGTAGATATAATAGCTTCGATCTTCTCAACTGAGAGTGAGAGGATGAAATCCGGATAAATACCAATACCTATTATTGGTAGAAGAATAGAGATTAAAATAAATAATTCTCTCGGCCCAGAATCACAAAAATAAGAGTTTTGCGAATTAAAAATCTTATATCCGTAGAACATTTGACGTAACATCGATAATAAATAAATAGGAGTTAATATCATTCCAATTGCCATTAGAAAAGTAATTAGTATTTTGGGAATTAAAAAATATTGTTGGCTGTTAATTATTCCAAAAAAGACTATCAATTCGGCAACAAAACCACTCATGCCGGGTAATGCAAGGGAAGCCATTGATAAGATACTGAACAGTGTGAATATTTTTGGAAGGAAAATCGCCATTCCGCCCATGTTGTCGAGATAAACAAGACGTATTCTATCATACGTCATTCCTGCCAAGAAAAAAAGCGAAGCACCAATAAATCCGTGAGAAATCATTTGTAAAAGGGCTCCATTGAGCCCCGTATCAGTTATCTCTCCAATTCCGAGAATTATGAACCCCATATGAGATACAGAGGAATAGGCTATTCTTTTTTTTAAATTACGTTGACCAGGAGATGTTGAAGCTGCATAGATTATTTGTATTGCACCTACTATAATCAACCAGGGGGAAAATATAGAATGAGCATGGGGGAATAATTGCATATTGATCCGAACCAAACCATATGCTCCCATTTTTAATAAAATTCCAGCTAGAAGCATACAAGTACTGTAATGTGCCTCCCCATGGGTATCTGGTAACCATGTATGTAAGGGTATGATCGGTAATTTAACTGCAAAAGCAATTAAAAATCCAGTATAAAATAGTAGTTCTAGTGCGACAGGATACGATTGGTTAGCTAATATTTCAAAATTTAATGTTGGTTCATTCGAACCATATAAGCCAATCCCAAAAACACCTATTAATAGAAAAATAGACCCCCCCGCAGTGTATAAAATGAATTTTGTAGCTGAATACAGCCGTTTCCGTCCCCCCCATATCAATAGAAGTAAATAAACTGGAATTAATTCGAACTCCCACATGAGAAAAAAAAGTAAAAGATCGTGAGAAGAAAATGATCCTATTTGACCACTGTACATTGCTAACATCAGGAAATGGAACAATCGAGAATCCCGAGTAACCGGCCAAGCTGCTAAAGTAGCTAAAGTGGTTATAAATCCCGTCAGTAAAATGGTTCCTATAGAAAGCCCATCTATTCCCAATCTCCAGTCAAAATCAAAAAAATTAATCCATTGATAATCCTCTGCTAATTGATTTAATGGATCGGTCAATTGGAAATGATAACAGAATATATAGGTCATTAAAAGGAGTTCAAAAATTGAAATGAATATAGTATACCACCTTATTAGCTTATTTCCTCGATGAGGTAGAAAGAAAATTAAAGAACCCGCCAAGATTGGTAAAACTGCAATTATTGTTAACCAAGGAAAATCATTCGTGGTAAAGACAAGATAGAATTAGACCCCAAAACCCGTTCTTTTTCGAGAACGGGTTTTGTGTCGGTAAAAAAAAATCAATTGTATTGAAAAAAATTGAAAATTCGGTTTGAGTTTGTTTTCGGTTTGAGTTTGTTTAAAGTAGTTTTGTTTGGAGCTTATTATATTAATAAGCTAGACCCATGCTTCGAGTTGTTTCATGCCCCAAATAAACCCTCACGCTCAAAAAATCCGTTGGACAAGCGGATTCACATCTCTTACAACCAACACAATCCTCCGTTCGTGGAGCCGAAGCAATTTGCTTAGCTTTACATCCATCCCAAGGGATCATTTCTAATACATCGGTTGGGCAGGCTCGGACACATTGAGTACATCCTATACATGTATCATAAATCTTTACTGAATGTGACATTTGATCTCTCTTGAATATTATAAATCTTCGATCTAGTAAACTTATATATATATCATATATTTATATACCGGACGAATCAATGATTTTATCATGATTTTATTTAATTTAAAAATCAAAATCAATCGAATTATGGATCACGACTCCTGGGTTGGCTAAGATACTTTGATTCCAGTTTTACATCTAGTATTTTAAAAATAAGGAATTTCTAATTTTTTGAATAAATAAAGTAGTACTTATTTATTCAAAAAATTAGATTGATTGATACGAGTTGATTTTCTATTACGATAAATTGATGAAACAATAGCTAACCCAATAGCTGCTTCGCCTGCGGCAATAGCTATAACAAAAATAGAGAAAATATCCCCTTGTAATTGTCGACTATCAAAAAAATCCGCAAATGTTACGAAATTTATATTAACGGCATTCAGGATAAGTTCCAGACACATAAGAGCCCTAACCATATTTCGACTCGTGATCAATCCATAGATACCAATAGAAAATAAATAGGCACTCAAAACAAGTGTATGTTCGAGTATCATTGATCAGCTCCTTATCAATTTTGAGTGATTTCGTCATGAACAATAAACCAAGACCAAGGCTTTCGCTTGACTATAATAGAACAAGTATAAAAATATATATATAGTTTTATTTGTAAAAATATCGATATTGAAATAGAATTCAATAAATGTATTTGATACGAACGATAAAATTGAAATTTTGATTGTTCTTCATAGTTAGAAAGATTTTTCATTGACGGGCAACAGCAATTGCACCTATCAAAGCAACTAAAAGAATTATTGAAATGAGTTCAAATGGAAGAAAAAAATCCGTTGATAAATGAATTCCAATTTGTTGACTATTCCCTATCAAATCTTGTTCTATAATCTGGTTTGATTTTGTCGTCCAAATAATTCCGTACCAAGACGTATCGAGAATCGTGGTCATTAGGGAGATGAAAATACTTGTACAAACCAACAAAGTAATCCCATTCCCAACAGTCCAAAGATCGAAATCTTTATAATATTCTGAACCATTCAGGAACATCACAGCAAATAAAATTAAAACGTTTATCGCTCCGACGTAAATAAGGAGCTGGGCAGCCGCTACAAAATGAGAGTTTGATAAAATATAAAATAAAGATATGCAAACAAGAACCAATCCCAATGCAAAAGCCGAATAAATTGGATTCGTAAGTAATACCACTCCTATACCTCCTAATAGAAGACCTGATCCCAGAAAAACTAAAAGAAAATCATGTATTGGTCCAGGCAAATCCATTCTATATACAATATAAAAAAATTGAAATGTTGTTCATGATTTTATTGACCTGACCAGGCAATTTTTTATTTTTTTTATGATATGCTCCTAACTTGAATTCAATTAGAATGGAATGGGGTTTCTAATGGATTTGAATTACGTCTCGGTCCAATTACTATACCAATATCTTGTTCCCCCTTACGTCAAATCACGTAGCAAAATGAGTCGGAAACCATTTCTAAATAAATTAGAGAGATTATTCAATTTGGATTTCGAATCCAATTTGATTCGCACTTCTCACTAACTAATCAACAATTAATTGCAATTTTTAGTTCTATTGAGAAAAAAAAATAAGGAAGGATTCCATTCAATTATTAACCTGACTCTATTACTAATTAGTAATTAATAATTACTCTTGAATCATTCAAATGCATTTTTTATTTGAGGATAATTCAAAATTGTTCGAATTGTATAATTGTTAATTACTGACATCGGTAACCGACCTAATGCGATTTGATTATAATTCAATTCGTGACGATCATAAGAAGAAAGCTCATATTCTTCAGTCATTGATAAACAATTTGTTGGACAATACTCAACGCAATTTCCACAAAATATACAAATTCCAAAATCAATACTGTAATTAAGCAAGCGTTTTTTTCGCATACCGGTTTCCAATTTCCAATCAACAATAGGCAGATCGATAGGACATACACGAACACATACTTCACAAGCTATGCATTTATCAAATTCAAAATGGATTCGTCCGCGGAAACGCTCTGAGGTAATTAATTTTTCATAAGGATATTGAATAGTTACAGGTAAACGATTTGCATGGGATAAGGTAATGATGAATCCTTGACCAATGTACCTTGCCGCCCGGATTGCTTGTTGGCCATAATTCATGAACCCAGTTACCATCGGGAACATATTTTAAAGATATATGAATAATCTTATGTTTGTTTCTTTCTCTTGTTTGATGAGAAGTTCGCATATCATATTCTTTTTTCGTTTAGAGTGAAAGGAGTTGGGAAGAGGTTGTTAATAATAAATTACCGAGAGAAATGGGTAAAAGAAATTTCCACCCAAGATTTAATAGTTGGTCCATTCTTAATCGCGGTAAAGTCCATCTTGTTGTGATAGAAATGAACAGGAACAAATAAGTTTTTGCTAAAGTCAAAAAAATACCAATTGTTATTATAAAGACCCTACCTACTTTATTTATTTCAACTCTATCAGAAAAAAATATGGACGGAATACAGATATTCCAACCACCCAAGTACAGAATTGTTACAAATAATGACGAGACTAATAGATTGAGATAGGAAGCAACATAAAATAATCCAAATTTGATACCCGAATATTCGGTTTGATAACCTGCTACTAATTCTTCCTCTGCTTCGGGTAAATCAAAAGGCAATCTCTCACATTCTGCTAGGGAAGAAATTAGAAAAATGATAAACCCTATAGGTTGACGCCACAAATTCCATCCTAAAAACCCATATTTCGATTGCGCCTCAACTATATCAACTGTACTTGAACTATTAGATAATAATAGTCGGTGATAACATCACTGTTCCCATCGCTAGTCCAGAACCGTACATGAGATTTTCACCTCATACGGCTCCTCGACGGCCATCAAGAAATCTAAGGACCTGGTTGATATTTTTTATCATGATCAATTTTATTTTGGGTCAAAATATAGATAGACCCAACACCCCCAGAAGGTCCAAAATTAGACCGATGGAATTCAGTCTGCCAGAATGATATAAATATAATAACTCAAAAAGCACTTATGAATTAATCTCGTCCTTTAATAATTTGAATTTTTATTTGTTGAGTAATAACTTTTTAATAAAATACTCAATATCAATAGCCATCTTTTTTTGATTATTATGAAAAAAAAATCAGAGATTAGCTGACTGTCTTAATAATGAAGGCTATTCCGTGATCTCTATGAATTTTCGTTCCTATTCTCTTCTTTCCCAAGAGGGAGTTCAAAACACGAAAGGATTATTTCGTTTTGGATAGTCGTTTTTTAATCTGTGAGGAGGAGCATACTCTGGATTGCAATCGTGAGGAGTACTGCTTGATTATTTCTACAAATTGAAAGCCCCACTTAGTGTTCTTTTTATGTTATCCAACGATTAAGATTTTCGTTTTGAAAAGTGACATAAAAATTTCTATTACTAATCCTTTATATATTTTTGTGTTCCTAACCATCCACTCATTTTTGTCGAACTCTCCGTTCTATTAATACATATAAAGAATAGTGAAAACTATATACGGTTGATCGTTTGAGCCCGCTTCAAGCCAGGATGACTAATCACTAATCAACCAATCATGGGCGAAAAATAAAGTCTTGCTTATATTGAATTTATTTGATTTTTCGTTCTTGTACTTAGGAGATGAGACTCAATCTTTTTACAGCTAATTTAGAAGCTGTTTTTTTTTTTCACTCATATAACTATCTGATTTAGTTAATTTAACCTGAATGATGAATAAAAAAGTGAAGATACCTATTCAACTTCTTTACTTACAAAAAAGAATTAAAGAAAGGGTTAGAACGACTCGCACGTAGAGATATTGATAACACACAAAGAGTCAACGGTATTTCATAACTAATCGATTGAGCGGCGGCTCGGAGACCACCTAAAAAGGAATATTTGTTGTTTGATCCATATCCTGACATAAGAAGCCCAATCGGAACAATACTTGAAAAGGCAATCCATAAAAAAACACCGATATTGAGATCGGATAAAACAAGGTTATAGCTAAAAGGAATTATTGAATAACTGACGAAAACAGATATAACTATGATAGATGGTCCGATAATGAATAAACGACCATCTCCTCTAGATGGAAGAAGGTTTTCTTTGAAAATAAGTTTTGTTCCATCTGCTAACGCTTGAAGAATTCCAAACGGACCGGCGTATTCCGGTCCAATACGTTGTTGTATTCCGGCGGATATTTCTCTTTCTAACCACACAATTATGAGTACACCTATTGTGATTCCCAATACAAGAACGAAAATAGGTAAAAGGATCCCTATGATCCCATAGATCTCTTTGCACGATTCTAATCTAGAAAAAGAGTGGATATCTTGTACTTCTCTTGTATCAATTATCATTTCAACGATCAACTTCTCCCATAATGATATCTATACTACCTAGTATTGTCATAATATCCGCCAATTTCATTCTTTTAACTAACTGAGGAAGAATTTGCAAATTGATAAAACCGGGGGGACGAATTTTCCATCTCCAAGGAAAACCACTCCGATCCCCTATTAAATAAATTCCCAATTCCCCTTTTGGGGCTTCAACTCTTGCATAAAGCTCTTGCTTCGGTAATTCAAAAGTAGGAGAGATTTTTTTACTAATGAAACGATAGTCAAAATCATTCCATTCTGGATCCCGTTCTCTATCAAAGCAACGTATTTCTAAATTCTCATAAGGACCGCCTGGAATTCCTTCGAGGGCCTGTTGAACAATTTTGATAGATTCCTTCATTTCACTGATTCGTACTAAATAACGTGCTAATGAATCTCCTTCTTTTTGCCAATGGATTTCCCACTCGAATTCGTCATAACATTCATACTGATCGACTTTACGAAGATCCCATTGAATTCCACAAGCTCGTAACATCGGGCCGGATAAACCCCAATTTATTGCTTCTTCTGCACCAATAATACCTACACCCTCAACTCGTTCTAAAAAAATGGGATTTCTCGTAATAAGTTTTTGGTATTCAGAAACAGCGGTTATAAAATAATCACAGAAATCCAAACATTTTTCTATCCATCCATACGGGAGATCGGCTCCTACTCCTCCGATACGAAAATAATTGTGCATCATTCTCATACCGGTGGCAGCTTCAAATAGATCATATACTAATTCTCTTTCTCTGAAAATATAGAAAAAGGGAGTTTGTGCACCAATATCTGCCATAAAGGGGCCAAGCCATAACAGATGAGAAGCTATACGACTCAATTCTAACATGATCACTCTGATATAGCTGGCTCTTTTAGGTACTTGAATATTCACCATCTGCTCTGGTCCATTTACGGTTATTGCTTCTGTAAACATAGTAGCTAAATAATCCCAACGTGTTACATAAGGCAAATATTGTATAACTGTTCGGTTTTCGGCAATTTTTTCCATCCCTCTGTGCAGATAACCCAATATTGGCTCACAATCAATAACATCTTCGCCATCTAGAGTAAGAATAAGACGAAGAACGCCATGCATTGATGGGTGATGAGGGCCCATATTGACTATCATATGCTCTTTTCTTTTAGTTGTTACATTCATACTTTATTCCTCGATTCATTCTTTTATGAACCGTTTAAAACGAAAAGAAGTTTGTCTAAACTCTAGATAAAAAAAAAGTTAATAAAATAACCAATTTTCGTTGTTTTTTAAATGAAAAAATTAACGCGTTTTTGATTCCCTAATATCTAGTTGATTCATTAATTCTTTATAAGAAACTCGTTTTTTATTTGACAAATAAGACAACAGCCGTTGGCGTTTTCCTAAGATTTTCCGTAGACCCCGCTGCGATAAATAGTCTTTTCTGTGAAATTCCAAATGTGAAGTAAGCCTTCTTATTTTATTGGTAAAATGAAAGACTTGAAATTCAATAGATCCCCGATTTTCGTCTTCTGAAATAACTGAAATAACTTTTTTTTTTACCATAAGATAAAATCGACTCTTTTTTCCTTTTTGAAAGTAAAAAATCCATTTTACGACATTTTACGATCAGTAAAAATAATCCTATTCATTTTCTCATTTTCATTAAGTAAGTATAAATAAAAAAAAATAGATATTTACTAGATATTTACACAGTAAAAGAGAACAGCTTTTTGACTTATTCCTATTTGATCTAATCAAATATCTAATTATTCATCTAATGGATATGGATACATGCATTGAATTAGTATTGATTTATCGGATTGGAATGGCAATGGAAGACAATGAATGTGTATAACTCCTCCGTTCATATAATAAATACAGACTTGGAAGATAGATATGAGATACGAAATGCATCATTCTCGAATTTTCAACGAGGGATACATATATATCCTTAACAGACTAAAATGGCTTCCATTATTGGTATCAAACCAATATCGATTCATACAAGATAAATCCTCTAATCGGTAAGTAGGCCAAAGAAAGGATTTTAATTGAATTAGTTCAATTTTCTCCCTATAAAAATTTTGACGGTTATCCAAAAATTGATCATAGTTTTTTCCGTTATTGCAAAATACTGAATTGTTCGAAATAGGATTTCTATTCCTACAATTGAAACAAATTAGAATTCTTAATTCCCTACGGGATTTAGTGGAAAAAATTTGTTCAGGAATAACGAGATCATAATCTCGATTTTCAGTTCGGCTTTGATTTGGCTGTCTTACAATGGAATTGTTGTAATTGTTTCGATCAATATAGTGTGTTTCTCGGTAACTTTGATTAAGTTGGTGTTTACTCTTATGAATCAATGAAATATTGAGAGTTTGATACATCAAAAATTGACTGTCGTTTTTTATAGACAAGCGCACAGGTTCAATAATTAATATTTTTTTTTTCATCAATTCTCTAAGAGTTAAATTTTTTTGAATCAGCAGAATATCTAGACTTATTTCTCTCCTTTGTATAGAGGATATAGCAATCTCTTTTGGATTTACCAATCTAAGCAGGAGACAATATACTTTAATATTATTTGTTAGTTTTTGATTTAAAAAATTCGTCCATCTTAATTGAAAACATAAAGACCTTTTTAAAAAAAAATCAAGTTCTACTTCCGTGTTGCTCTTATTCTTATATTGCTTTCTCTTTCGACGTTTTTTCCTATCTGAGCCTGCAGCTGCAGAATCTTCTTCAATATCTTTTTCTTGAGTTGAAAAAATTGATTCAAGAGTTTCTGTATTTTCTATATGGAATTCAACATTATTTTTATTGGGGGATTCTTTTTTGTTTTGATTCTTTTTTTCAAATTTACTAGAAGATTGAACACTGGATAATTTGGATAAATTTAAAGGATTCTGTTTTTGATTTTGAGTGATGTTTTTATTTTCACTAACAGTTTCATTTAAATTGAAAAGAAGTTCTTTGACTGGGATCATCCAGGGGTTCATTTTATATGTGTTATGAAGAAGCACAAATTCGACAAAAAACCAAAGTTTTAGATTCGAAATCGAACGGCTTAGTATTTCTTCATTCATTTCCATCCAATCCAAAAGGTTTTTTTTTTTTGAAATCTTGATTTTCTGATCTTTATCAATTTGAAGATAAACAAGGTCTTTTTTATCTATTTTATCAATTATTGGATAATTATTCACTTGATTTTTAGTATTTGTATTATTAAAGTTTATATTGGTATTGAGAGCGATCCAGGAATGAATATTCTCCATTTTTGCTTTAGAAAAATAGAGAATTTTCCAATGAAAATATTTTTCATCTGGAAATTTAGTCAGATTCATGTTTTTGTTCTGTCCGCAATAAGTATATATATAATTCTTTATGGGGATAATCCGCTCTGGCATATCAACTAAGGTACTTTTCTTTATGTTGTATATATTTGAATTATAACACCTTTCGTGCGGATTATTTATCCATAATGCTGATACAGAATCCTTTCTATCGTCAGAATTAATGGATTGATATGAGAAAAGTGAATATTTCGAGTATTTTTGGTATTTTTGAAAGTTAATAGTATATTTTTCATTGGAGAATGACTTAAATTCAAAATTAATTAATTTTTTAGAAAAAATTAATGGGTTTTTTTCATCTGACTGACTTTTATGAGAATCTTTCTTTTCGGCGATAATAGATCTTTGATTCACTCTGTTTCGCCATTTCTGTGGTACTAATCGATACCATTGAATCTGTGATAATTCATATTGATAATACTTACTTAAATAATTTTTCTGTTCAACAATTGTGGAATTTAAAAGATTTTTATGTCCTAATTTCGAATGAAGTATTCCTTTGTTTTCGAAATAATCCTTTATCTTTTTCTTAAGAAAAAGAGATGTTTCCTTATATTGAAGAAGCTCTATATATAAGCTAAAAATTGGAGTTTTATATATTTGGTAAAATACATACGCTTGTGACAAGTAGGATAAGTTGCTCAAATTTTTGGAATTCTTTGTAGTAGTTGTAATAGTAGGAATATCAAAAAACCATTTTTTGAGAGTCAAAATAATGTGAATAGCACTTGTTTTATTAACTTTTTTGGGATTTATTTCATGTTCATTATTGAAAATCAATTTCTCAAATTCGTTTTTTGAGAAGTCAAAAAATTGTGTAGTAATTCTCGGACTATTCGTCTGAATGATACATAAAAATATTTTTATGTATATCTTTTGAATAAGAGAATTCATTTGCAAATAGGATTCTCGTATTAATCCTCCATTTCCTTTTTTAAATTTCTTCAAACTTTTTCTTAGTGATACGAATAATTTATTGAGAGAATTTTTTTTATTCCAATTACTATTTTTGTCAGTATTGTTATTATTGTCTTTTTTATTTTGTAGTTTTTTGATACGATTCATGATTGTGTTTATTCTATCAGCCAAATCTTTCATTTTTGTTTCGGGAAATGAAAAAGCGTTCAAATCCATAGATTGAAAGGGAATAGGAAGGGATGATTCCGAAATCATTTGATTAGGACTTTGCCTATCTTTTTCGTTTTTAGTTTCGTTTAGTTCATATATTTTGTGAAATCCAACGAAGAAATTTTTTTGTTTTTTATAAAGTTCTTTTATAAGTCCTTTAACTTTCATAAATAGAGCATTGTTCAGAAACCATTTTTGTCTTTCTTTTGAAAGGGTTATGGTTCGAACTAAATTTTTTTTTTCTTTTAAAAAAATTCGTAGCACAAAAAAAGACTTTTTTTTCCATTTTCGAATTCTTTTTTTCATTTTTTTGAAACTGGGATTAGAAAATGATTGTCGATTTCGGGGAGACCCAAACGGAAGGTCAGTTTCCATTCCCCAAACTGTTAAAAAACAAGAATCATTTTTTTTTTTTCGTGGATCTTTTTGACGAGATTGTCCCTTAGATTTGTGACAATTTTTAAAGAAAAAGGGAAATAGTATTTTTATTTGAATACCATCTGTTAACCAGTTTTTTGGAAATTCGGTTTCTGATAATGGAACACCAGTATAGGTGCATTTAATATGCCTTTCTTTCTTCCAATCCTTAAAGTCCTCTGACAATTCCGGAAATTGAAATACTAGCATACGTCCTATATTTTTAATTATTATCAATGCTAGTAAGAGAATATATTTTCTAAGAAAAGATTGTGTTATTAATAATGATCCTCTTATTATTTGAGCAACTATAATGCTATCCCATGCTTCCGCTATTTCTATTCGTACTTTTTCTTGTTGTTTGTATTCTTCTTGTTTTTTTTGTTCCTTTTTTTTTTTTGCATTTTCTTTTTCTTGTGTAGAATTTAGAATTATTAATTCTAATTGTCTTGCTTTGTTCCATTTTTGTAAAATTAATTTTTGTATTGAGATGTCAAAAGAAAAAAATAGGTTGTCTATTTTCTCCAAAAAAAGATGGGAATGCGACTTTGTTTGAAAAAAAGACCCGATATTTGTCTTACGTCTTTTGGCTCGTATGGAACCTTTGATAATATCTCGACGGAAATCGGATTGTTGGGAATAACGTATCAAAGCTACGGCGTTTTTTTCAGCTGACTTATTATTAGTGCTTTTTTTATTAATATCATTGTTTTCTTCGGTATCGTTTAGTATAACTACACGTTTAGCTTTTCTTGAACGAATCTCATGATCCTCAGGTACATTTTCTTCATTTTCTCCTTCTTTTTGTTCCAAATCATCGATTAATTTGTATGACCATCTTTTTACTTTTTTACTTATTTCTTTTAGTCTTTTAGACTCTGGATTGACATTTTTGATGAAGATGAATTTGCAAATATTGATTTGATCTTCGAAGACAATTCTTCCTTGTTCTTGTTGGATTTTTAATTCCATTTTCAAAAATGGAATTAAATCATTTATTTTTTCTGTTGATAATGAATTTTGAT